CTAAAGGAAGAAATATATTAATTTGATTAATATTAGGAAATCAAATGAGTGAGTTTATGCTTCACTAATTGAATGATAAATGACTACAAGTGAAGGAGATAGACGGTTTAAACAAAAAAAGACCCAAAATTTCAAACACGTGTCTAGAATCACAGGAAAACTACAAACAAAAATAGTGAAAATTAGCTCGTTAGGAGCCCATCCAAGATTGTTGTAGACCCAACGAATTAGTAGTTCCCAACCACGGGTGGAGTGAAATCCAACAAAAAAATCAGTAACTAAAAGAATAAAAAAAGCTTTTATTGAATCATTTAAGTTATAGAAAAATTCCTGAACCCAAGAATTCAAAATGACAAGTTCTTCTTTACCCCAAAAAAAAGAACCACTTAGAATAGCCAAACAGATTATATTTGTTGAGAAATGCAAAATGATATGGAGATGATCCTCATTATCTATTTTGGCCAATTGTATTATTTCCTTGTGTATTCCTATAGGAAGTTTTTGTAAATGTGTCTTCGGTTTCTCTTTTATCATTTCGTCCAAGAGAAAAAGTTCTTCTAATTCTATGAATCCTTCTAGAATCCTTTTCTCTTGAATATCAGTTAAGAAAGTTTCGGATTGCCTGGTATTCCACCAATTCTTAATCCAAAGTTCCAGACATTTGTTAAAAGAGAAAGAGACTCCCCAGGGCAAAAGTACGATAAATACAAGATATAAGAAAGAAGGCAATGCTTTCTTTTTTTTCATTTTTGATCTGTAAATTGAGTTGTTAATGAATCCGCTTCATTCGCCGACTCTATTTCATTTGCTGAATATATATGATATTTCTTTTCTTTGAAGCAAAAATTCTATAACAAGGTTTGAGACCTTGTGTTTGTATCTATTTCTCTTTTTGTATACTAGTGGAATTTCATTGTATTGGGTTCTTTCTTAGATCTAAATGGAGTGGAATAGAGAAATAAAAAAAAGGCCTTTCATATAAAAAAGGAAGAATAGTATGCCATATATCTTACTTGGACAAAACAAATTCGAAGCAATTTTCTCTTATCCTCGTTTGTTCCTTCCTTTAGATAAATACTCGAAAATCCCCTTACAATTGCAAAAAATTGCAATAGGTACTCAAAATACTTCAATTGGTACACGCAAGAAATAGGCCAATTCGGCAGCTTTTTGTTCAATTTCTCGTGGAGTAAAAAACTTCTCATCAGTACGAGTCAAGGGAATGACCCCCTGGCCCCGGATTTCCATATAAAGGATACGACGAGGATAAAGACCCTCTTTAACCTGAATTCTAATTGATTGGATATCCCGCACAAGGAATTGAAGGAAGATGCGACGTTTTATTCCCGGGAATCCCCAACGAAAAATGCACACTATTCCCTCTTTTCTATCGAATCGGTCATAACCACTGCCTACATTCCATAAAATAGTGCACCACAAATAAGAGCTAATGAATAGGCCCGCGATTCCGTAGAAAGACATCACGACCCCCTGTGGAAAAAAAAGAATTTGTTGAGATGGAAGTACAGATATCATATTCTTACCAAGATAACTGGAAGCCCCAACCGCTAAGAATCCTAATGAACCTAGAAAAAGAATACAGGCCCAGAAAAAATTACCTCTTTTTCGAGAACCTTTTAGAAGTTCTATCCATATGTGTTCTGATCGCCAATTCATATTAGATATACTAAATCCAGTAGCGGTCAATTGAAATTGAGAGAATAAGCTAAATGATTTTTACTTTACTTTTTTTGATTCTGAAATAGCCTTCAGTAGCGAGTACTCCTGTGAAATAATTGGTTAGATACATTGACTTTCTATTCAAAAAAAATTAGTGGATCCACACAAATGAAAAACTCGCTATAGTCGGCTACGCATATGCATGCATTTATGCTCGTAGCTTATATCCGCATCCATAGACGTTTTTCATTTGTGTGTAGAAAGAGCTACATACCCTATCATATTATACTACTTACACAAAAAAATATCTGTATTATGATCCTGGAAATACATTGAGAAAATCGGGCCCCGTCGTTTCTAGACAATCTTATTTTTCTGCACATAAAGAAATAAAGAAGTCATTGCAATTGCCGGAAATACTAAACCTACTAAAGGTACGAAAATAGAGGGTAAGTTAAGATCTGTCATAGAATATGTGTCTCAATTCAAATTTACTATTTCTATCTATTCGAAATATATCTTAAGATTCTTATGATATAATTAAGTATATCTATTATAAGGAATATTGACTATTGTATTTTTTAGTTTACAAAATAAAGATTTTTTATAGAATATCTATAAATTTATTCTATAAAAAAAATGAATGGAATTGAAAATAAGAAAATTGCAAAAAAGGGGAACTCATTAAAATCTAATATTTTTTTTCTTTTCCCATTCTCATCGCCTTTCTATCCTTCTAATCGAACTTGAAATTGGATTCAAAAGAAAGCTATTGTGAAAATAAAAGAAATACTTCTTTCAGAATTTTGTTTATTCTGAA